GTTAATGTTGCTTAATATTTAAAGCAAGACACTGAAAATGTCTAGACGGGTAATCACCCCATAAACACATAGATTTGGTCCTAGCCTTTCTATTAGCTCTCAGTGAGATCACACATGCAAGCATCCACAGCCCTGTGAAAACGCCCTCTAGATTATCAGAACATGAGGGGTGAGTATCAAGCACGCACATGCAGCTCAAAACACTTTGCTTAGCCACCCCCCACAGGAAACAGCAGTGACAAACTTTCAGCAATAAACGTAAAAGTTTAACTAAGTTATACTGACTATTAGAGTTGGTCAATTTCGTGCCAGCCACCACGGCCATACGATTGACTCAGGTTAATAGAGCCGACGAAGAGTGTTTAAGATTTTCTTCCCAATAAAGCTAACCTATAACTAAGTTGTAGAAAACTCCAGTAATAGTAAAATATTCTACGAAAGTGGCTTTAACCCTGAATACGCTATAGCTAAGGTACAAACTGGGATTAGATACCCCACTGTGCTTAGCCCTAAACCTCATTAACTTAACCAACAAAATTATTCATCAGAACACTACAAGTAATAGGTTGAAACTCAAAGGACCTGGCGGTGCTTTATATCCTTCTAGATGAGCCTGTTCTATAATCGATAAATCCCGATAGACCTTACCACCTCTTGCCCTCAGCCTGTATACCGCCATCTTCAGCAAACTCCTTAAAGATTGTAAAGTAAGCAGAAGTATCATCATAAAAACGTTAGGTCAAGGTGCAGCCAATGAGGTGGGAAGAAATGGGCTACATTTTCTACCCCAGAAAATTACACGATACCCCTTATGAAACCTAAGGGCTCAAGGTGGATTTAGCAGTAAACCAAGAATAGAGAGCTTGATTGAAACAAGGCCATTAAGCACGCACACACCGCCCGTCACCCTCCTCAAACACCACACAAAAGTACATTAACAATAAAATACTAAAAACTGGTATAGAGGGGATAAGTCGTAACATGGTAAGCGTACTGGAAAGTGCGCTTGGACAAACCAAAATGTAGCTTAAAATAAAGCATCCGGCTTACACCCGGAAGATGTCACAACAAATGATCATTTTGAGCTAATCCTAGCCCAACTCTCCATTAAATATATTATCCATTTATATTAATTAAATCATTTACCTATAGTAAAAGTATAGGCGATAGAAATTACATACTAGGCGCAATAGATATAGTACCGTAAGGGAAAGACAATACCTAATAAAGCATAAAAAAGCAAAGACAAACCCTTATACTTTCTGCATAATTAACTAACTAGAAGTAGCTTTGTGTAGAGAACTTCAACAATGCTCCCTGAAACCAAGTGAGCTACCCAAGGATAGCTAAAAGAGCACACCCGTCTGGGTGGCAAAATAGTGGGAAAATCTATGGGTAGTGGCGACAGACCTACCGAGCCTTGGTATAGCTGGTTTTCCAAGACAGAATCTTAGTTCAACTTTAAATTTACCCCCAGAGTTATTAAATCCCCATGTAAATTTAACTGTTAGTCTAAAGAGGGACAGCTCTTTAGACCCTAGGAAAAAACCTTTAATAGAGAGTAAATAGTATAACCCCCATAGTTGGCCTAAAAGCAGCCATCAATTAAGAAAGCGTTCAAGCTCAATATTCTCATATACTTAATTCTACTAATTTTACCGAACTCCTGAAACAAATTGGATCAATCTATTATTTAATAGAAGCAATAATGTTAGTATAAGTAACATGAAACTATTCTCCCCGCATAAGCTTATTTCAGACCGAAACAACTACTGTTAGTTAACAGCCTAATAATTATAAACTACAAATTAAAATATCAATTAACTAAACTGTTAACCCAACACAGGCATGCACTAAGGAAAGATTAAAAAAAGTAAAAGGAACTCGGCAAGCTCTAACCCCGCCTGTTTACCAAAAACATCACCTCTAGCATTTCTAGTATTAGAGGCACTGCCTGCCCAGTGACATATGTTCAACGGCCGCGGTACCCTGACCGTGCAAAGGTAGCATAATCACTTGTTCTCTAAATAGGGACTTGTATGAATGGCCACACGAGGGTTTAACTGTCTCTTACTTTTAATCAGTGAAATTGACCTATCCGTGAAGAGGCGGATATACATAAATAAGACGAGAAGACCCTGTGGAGCTTTAATTTAATGATACAAATTAGATTTGTAAAAACCAACAGGCATTAATTCATCGTCAATGTATCATAAATTTCGGTTGGGGCGACCTCGGAGTAAAATAGAACCTCCGAAAAACATATACCAAGACCTCACCAGTCTAAGTAAGCAAGCACCTATTGACCCAATAATAATTTGATCAACGGACCAAGTTACCCTAGGGATAACAGCGCAATCCTATTTTAGAGTCCATATCGATAATAGGGTTTACGACCTCGATGTTGGATCAAGACATCCTAATGGTGCAGAAGCTATTAAGGGTTCGTTTGTTCAACGATTAAAGTCTTACGTGATCTGAGTTCAGACCGGAGCAATCCAGGTCGGTTTCTATCTATTTTAATATTTCTCCCAGTACGAAAGGACAAGAGAAATGGGGCCCACTTCATAAAGCGCCCTCAACAATCAGATGACTTCCATCTCAACCTCACATATTATAAACTTGCCCAAGAACAGGGCTCGTTAAGGTGGCAGAGCCCGGTAATTGCATAAAACTTAAAACTTTATAATCAGAGGTTCAATTCCTCTTCTTAACAACATGTATATAATTAATTTACTATTACTAGTCGTACCCGCCCTAATTGCCATAGCCTTTTTAACACTCACAGAACGAAAAATCCTGGGTTATATACAATTCCGAAAGGGCCCTAATATTGTAGGTCCCTACGGAATACTTCAACCAATCGCTGACGCCATAAAACTCTTCACAAAAGAACCCTTATTACCTACCACATCCACCATAACTTTATACTTAACTGCCCCCACCCTAGCTCTTTCCATTGCTCTTCTACTATGAACGCCACTCCCCATACCATATCCCCTAATCAACTTCAATCTTGGTCTCCTATTTATCCTCGCAACATCAAGCCTAGCTGTTTACTCAATTTTATGATCTGGCTGAGCATCCAACTCAAACTACGCACTAATTGGCGCACTACGAGCTGTAGCCCAAACAATCTCATATGAGGTTACCCTTGCCATTATCTTACTATCAACTCTACTAATAAGCGGCTCATTCAATCTACAATCACTTATTACCACTCAAGAACACCACTGACTTCTACTTCCATCATGGCCCCTAGCCATAATATGATTTATTTCCACACTAGCAGAAACTAATCGAGCTCCATTCGACCTGACAGAAGGCGAATCAGAACTAGTATCAGGTTTCAACATTGAATACGCTGCAGGCTCATTCGCCTTATTCTTCATAGCAGAGTATATAAATATTATTATAATAAACGCCCTAACTACCACTATTTTCTTATCCACACCCTACAATATAATTATACCAGAAACATATACTATCAATTTTATAGCCAAAACCCTCCTACTAACCACCTTATTTTTATGAATTCGAACAGCCTACCCTCGCTTCCGCTACGATCAATTAATATTCTTATTATGGAAAAACTTTTTACCACTTACATTAGCACTATGTATATGATATGTTTCAATGCCCATCCTAGCATCTGGCATCCCACCCCAAACATAAGAAATATGTCTGATAAAAGAGTTACTTTGATAGAGTAAATTATAGAGGTTTAAACCCTCTTATTTCTAGGATTACAGGAATTGAACCTACACCTGAGAACTCAAAACTCTCCGTGCTACCGATTACACCATATCCTAAACAGTAAGGTCAGCTAAATAAGCTATCGGGCCCATACCCCGAAAATGTTGGTTTAATCCTTCCCGTGCTAACATTAATCCTCTAGCCCACCTTATCATTTCCTTCACCATTCTAACAGGGACCATAATCACAATTTTAAGCTCACATTGATTCCTAGCCTGAATAGGCCTAGAATTAAATATACTAGCCATTGTACCAATCCTAGCCAAAAGTACTAATCCCCGCTCCACAGAGGCATCCACCAAATATTTTTTAATTCAAGCAACAGCATCAATAATCCTATTAGTATCTATTTTCCTCAACAATCTATTAACTCAACAATGAACAATTAATCCCCCTTATAACCAAATATTGTCCACAATAATATTTATTGCCCTAGCAATAAAAATAGGGATAGCCCCACTTCACTTCTGATTCCCAGAAATTACCCAAGGAATCCCTCTAATCCCAGCTATAATTATTCTCACGTGACAAAAACTCGCCCCAATATCAATCCTCCTCCAAATTTTTCCGTCAACAAACCTAAACTTGATTCTAACAATCTCAGTTCTATCAGTTATAATTGGCAGCTGAGGAGGACTCAACCAAACACAACTCCGCAAAATCCTAGCCTATTCTTCAATTACCCACATAGGATGAATAATAGCAGTACTATATTACGACCCTCATATTACTATATTAACTTTAATCATTTATATTTTCCTAACAATCTCTACATTAATAATCTTTTATTTAACCTCAAATGTAACAACCCTATCCCTATCACATACCTGAAACAAGCTAGCATGAACAATACCCATCATTCCACTAATAATAATATCCCTAGGAGGTCTACCCCCACTAACAGGTTTTTCCCCCAAATGAGCTATTATACAAGAACTTATTAAAAATGATAACTTAATTATTCCCCTTTTAATAGCTTTACTAACACTAATAAATTTATATTTTTATATACGTTTAATATATTCCATCTCAATGACAATATTCCCAACATCAAATAACACAAAAATCAACTGGCAACTAAATTATATAAAGCCAATACCACTTCTATCCCCACTTGTAGTGTCTTCTACTTGTCTTCTACCCCTAACTCCACTAATACTCATAATTTAGAAATTTAGGTTAATAAGACCAAGAGCCTTCAAAGCCCTTAGTAAGTAAATTTTACTTAATTTCTGCACAACAAATAAGGACTGCAAAACTTTATTCTGCATCAACTGAACGCAAATCAATTACTTTAATTAAGCTAAGCCCTTCCTAGATTGATGGGATTTTAACCCACAAAAATTTAGTTAACAGCTAAACAACCTAATCAACTGGCTTCAATCTACTTCTCCCGCCGTTAGGGAAAAAAAGGCGGGAGAAGCCCCGGCAGAATTGAAGCTGCTCCTTTGAATTTGCAATTCAATGTGATAGTTCACCTCAGGGCTGGTAAAAAGAGGGTTCACTCCTCTGTCTTTAGATTTACAGTCTAATGCTTGCTCAGCCATTTTACCCTTACCTATGTTCATAAACCGCTGACTATTTTCAACTAACCACAAAGACATTGGGACATTATATTTATTATTCGGTGCATGGGCGGGGGCAGTAGGTACAGCCCTAAGCCTCCTAATTCGAACAGAACTAGGACAACCCGGAAGCCTAATAGAAGACGACCATGTGTACAATGTTATTGTCACCGCCCACGCATTCATCATAATTTTCTTCATAGTAATACCAATTATGATCGGGGGTTTTGGAAACTGACTCATTCCTTTAATAATTGGCGCCCCCGATATAGCATTTCCTCGAATAAATAACATAAGCTTCTGACTTCTACCACCCTCCCTACTTCTACTGCTTGCATCATCAACTTTAGAAGCCGGTGCCGGCACTGGTTGGACAGTCTACCCACCCCTAGCAGGCAATTTATCCCACCCAGGAGCCTCTGTAGATTTAACTATCTTTTCACTACATTTAGCAGGCATTTCTTCTATTCTTGGAGCTATTAACTTTATTACAACAATTGTAAATATGAAACCACCAGCCATGACTCAATATCAAACTCCGTTATTTGTGTGATCCGTCCTAATTACCGCAGTCCTTCTTTTACTTTCTCTTCCAGTTCTAGCTGCAGGGATTACTATACTATTAACTGACCGTAATTTAAATACTACTTTCTTTGATCCTGCTGGTGGCGGCGACCCTATCCTATATCAACACTTATTCTGATTCTTCGGTCACCCTGAAGTATACATCCTAATTTTACCGGGTTTTGGAATAATCTCACATATTGTAACATACTACTCTAATAAAAAAGAACCCTTTGGTTATATGGGCATGGTATGAGCCATAATATCTATTGGTTTCCTAGGCTTTATTGTATGAGCCCATCACATATTTACAGTGGGAATAGACGTAGATACTCGTGCATATTTTACATCAGCTACCATAATCATTGCTATTCCCACTGGAGTAAAAGTATTTAGCTGATTAGCCACACTGCACGGCGGTAATATCAAATGATCTCCCGCAATATTATGAGCCCTGGGCTTTATTTTTCTTTTTACCGTGGGTGGACTAACAGGAATTGTATTAGCTAACTCATCATTAGATATTGTATTACATGATACATATTATGTAGTAGCCCACTTTCACTATGTATTGTCAATAGGAGCAGTATTTGCCATTATAGGGGGATTTATTCACTGATTCCCGCTCTTTTCAGGCTATACTCTTGACCAAACATATGCCAAAATTCACTTCACCATTATATTTGTCGGCGTAAATTTAACTTTCTTCCCACAACACTTCCTTGGCTTATCCGGAATGCCCCGACGATACTCAGACTACCCAGACGCATATACCACATGAAATATCGTCTCATCTATTGGTTCATTTATTTCACTTACAGCAGTAATCCTAATGGTTTTTATGATTTGAGAAGCCTTCTCTTCAAAACGAAAAGTCTTAGCCATTGAGCAACTATACACCAATCTGGAATGATTATACGGCTGCCCTCCTCCTTATCACACATTCGAAGAGGCAACTTACGTTAAATCCTAGTCGAAAAAGGAAGGATTTGAACCCCCAAAAATTGGTTTCAAGCCAATCCCATATACCCTATGACTTTTTCAATAAGATATTAGTAAAACAATTACATAACTTTGTCAAAGTTAAATTATAGACTAAATATCTATATATCTTAATAGCAACACCAGCTCAACTAGGTTTACAAAATGCCACATCACCTATCATAGAAGAACTTATTGCTTTCCACGACCATGCACTCATAATTATTTTCCTGATTAGTTCCTTAGTCTTATATATTATTTCCCTTATACTTACCACAAAACTCACTCATACTAGCACCATAAATGCTCAAGAAATCGAAATAATCTGAACCATCCTCCCTGCACTGATTCTAATTACAATTGCCCTCCCATCACTACGTATTCTATATATGACAGACGAATTTAACAAACCTTATTTAACCCTTAAAGCAATTGGTCACCAATGATACTGAACCTATGAATACTCCGACTATGAAGACTTAGTATTTGACTCTTATATCATGCCAACATATTTCCTTGAGCCAGGAGAATTTCGACTCCTCGAAGTTGATAACCGAACAACTTTACCTATAGAAGCGGATATTCGCATATTAATTTCATCACAAGACGTCTTACACTCATGAGCCGTACCATCACTAGGCGTAAAAACAGATGCAATTCCTGGACGTTTAAACCAAGCCATACTAGCCTCTATACGACCAGGCCTATTTTATGGACAATGCTCGGAAATTTGCGGGTCCAATCACAGCTTTATACCTATTGTTCTAGAATTCATTTATTTCCAAGATTTCGAAGTATGAGCTTCATACTTATATATTGTATCACTGTAAAGCTAACTTAGCATTAACCTTTTAAGTTAAAGATTGAGAGAACAAACTCTCTATAGTGAATGCCTCAACTAAATATCGCACCGTGACCAATAGTGATTATATCTATAATTATTACCTTATTTTTTATTATACAATTGAAAATACTAAACTTCACTTTCCATTATAATCCATTACCAAAATTAGTAGAAACACAAAAACATAAAACAACTTGAGAACTAAAATGAACCAAAATTTATTTGCCTCATTCAATATTCCAACAATACTAGGAGTACCCTTAGTATTTTTAATTATTGCACTCCCCACTACATTAATTTTATCTTCCAAAAACTTATTCAACAACCGACTCTCTTCAATTCAACAATGGCTAATTCAACTAACACTTAAACAAATAATATTAACTCACACCACTAAAGGGCGAACCTGATCCCTTATACTCCTAGCCCTAATTTCTTTTATTGCCCTAAATAATATTCTCGGACTTACACCATATGCATTTACACCAACCACCCAACTGTCAATAAATCTAGGCATAGCTATTCCTCTATGAGCAGCAACTGTACTAATAGGTCTCCGATTTAAAACAAAATCATCCCTCGCTCATTTTTTACCACAAGGAACACCAATTCCACTAATCCCTATATTAATTATTATTGAAACAATCAGCCTATTCATTCAACCTGTAGCCTTAGCCGTACGATTAACAGCCAATATCACAGCAGGCCACCTATTAATGCATTTACTTGGGGACACAACACTAACTCTTCTATCAATTTATCTTTCCACTTCCACAATCACTATTATTATTATTATTTTATTGATTACCCTAGAGTTGGGTGTAGCCTTAATTCAAGCCTATGTATTTACCCTCTTAGTGAGCCTGTACTTACATGACAACTCATAATGACTCACCAAACCCATGCTTATCACATAGTCAACCCAAGCCCTTGACCACTAACAGGAGCATTATCAGCTTTTCTTCTCACATCCGGCCTAGTTATATGATTCCACTTTTACCATACACTGCTTCTCACTGCAGGTCTACTAGCTAGTTCTATAACAATATTTCAATGATGACGTGATGTAGTACGAGAAAGTACATACCAGGGCCACCATACTGCACCTGTCCAAAAAGGCCTACGATACGGAATAATTCTATTTATTATTTCAGAAATTTTCTTCTTTGCAGGTTTCTTCTGAGCATTCTATCACTCTAGTCTAGCCCCAACTCCACAAACAGGGGGACTCTGACCACCTACAGGCATTACTCCCCTCAACCCAATAGAAGTTCCTCTTTTAAATACAACCGTACTACTAGCATCAGGAGTTACAATTACATGAGCACATCACAGCCTCATAGAAGCCAACCGAAAAGAATCAACCCAAGCACTACTCCTAACCATTATATTAGGAATCTACTTCACCTGCCTACAATTATCAGAATATTCTGAAGCCCCATTTACTATCTCCGACGGAGTATACGGATCCACATTTTTTATGGCCACAGGCTTTCATGGCCTTCACGTAATTATCGGAACCACTTTCCTCATCACCTGCTACTTTCGCCAACAACTATACCACTTCACATCTAGCCACCATTTCGGCTTCGAAGCCGCTGCATGATACTGACATTTCGTAGATGTAGTATGACTTTTCCTCTATATTTCCATCTATTGATGAGGCTCTTACTCTCTTAGTATAAAAAGTATTATTGACTTCCAATCAATGGGCCTCGATTGATTCGAGAGAGAGTATAATAAATTTAATTTTAGCCCTAATGACTAACATTACTTTGGCCTTACTTCTTATCACAATTACATTTTGACTTCCACAATTAAATATCTATACAGAAAAACACAACCCTTACGAGTGCGGATTTGATCCTACAACCTCCGCCCATTTACCATTCTCCATAAAATTTTTCCTAATCGCCATCACATTTCTCCTGTTTGATCTGGAAATTGCCCTACTTCTACCCCTACCATGGGCAACCCAAACAAATAATTTAACTCTAACAATAAATATAATTTTTACCCTACTCATTATTCTGGCTTTAGGGTTAGCCTACGAGTGGTCCCAAAAAGGATTAGATTGAGCTGAATTGGTATATAGTTTAATTAAAACAAATGATTTCGACTCATTAGATTATGAAAGCTCATATTTACCAAATATGCCTTTTATTTATATTAATGTAATGCTAGCATACTTCATATCATTATTAGGGTTATTAATTTATCGATCTCACCTAATATCATCACTGCTATGTTTGGAAGGCATAATATTATCATTATTTATCATAATTACACTCACAACTTTTAATATGCACTTCATATTAATGTATATAATGCCCCTCATTCTCCTAGTATTTGCCGCATGCGAAGCTGCAGTAGGCCTAGCCTTGTTAATTTTAGTATCTAATCTATATGGCCTAGATTATGTACAAAACCTAAACTTACTCCAATGTTAAAATTTATTTTCCCAACCATCATAATACTTCCCACCATATGACTTTCAAAAAATTATATAATATGAATCAACACAATAATCTGTAGTCTACTAATCAGCATATACGCCCTCATATTACTCCATACACCAAACAACTCATGCAACTTATCACTGACTTTTTCCTCAGATTCACTAACATCACCACTTCTTATATTAACAGCCTGACTTCTGCCACTAATAATTCTAGCAACACAACAGCATTTATACAATAACCCCACCCCACGAAAAAAACTATATATCTCAATATTAATTCTATTACAAATTTCACTTATTATAACTTTTTCAGCTACCGAACTAATTTTATTTTATATCCTATTTGAAACTACCCTAATCCCCACCCTAATTATTATCACCCGTTGAGGATATCAACCAGAACGCCTTAATGCTGGTTCATATTTTCTATTCTACACACTAGCAGGATCTTTACCTCTATTGATTACTCTCCTATACTATCTAAATACTCTAGGATCCCTAAGCATACTTACAATAATAATTAATTCTAACGAAATACTTATTTCATGAACCAATAATGTTATATGATTGGGATGTATAATAGCTTTTATGGTCAAAATACCCCTATATGGGTTACACCTATGACTCCCAAAAGCTCACGTAGAAGCCCCCATCGCTGGCTCAATAGTACTTGCAGCAATTTTACTAAAACTAGGAGGATATGGTATAGTACGAATTACTCCTATCCTCAATCCACTAACAGAAATAATAAGCTATCCTTTTATCATTTTATCCCTATGAGGAATAGTGATAACAAGCTCCATCTGCTTACGACAAGCCGACCTAAAATCACTTATCGCTTACTCCTCCGTTAGCCACATAGCACTTGTTATTTTAGCTATTATAATTCAAACCCCATGAAGCCTTACCGGTGCAATAATACTAATAATCTCCCATGGACTTACCTCATCCCTGCTATTTTGTTTAGCAAATTCTAACTACGAACGGATTCACAGCCGAACTATAATATTTACACGAGGCCTTCAGACATTATTTCCCCTTCTAGCACTTTGATGACTCCTAGCTAACCTAGCAAATTTAGCTCTCCCCCCAACTATTAATCTAATAGGTGAACTATTAACAATTTTAGCTTCTTTCTCTTGATCTAATTTTACTATCATATTTACAGGTTTCAACATGTTAATCACAGCCCTCTACTCACTTCACATATTTACCTCAACGCAACGAGGGCCATTAACATACAGCACTAGCAGCATCAAACCCCTCTTTACACGAGAAAATGTGCTAATAATAATACATTTAATACCCATCCTACTATTAACTATAAACCCCAAGATAATTATAGGTTTGACGCCCTGTAGTTATAGTTTAATAAAAACATTAAATTGTGAATTTAATGATAGAAGCCCATAACTTCTTAACTACCGAGAAAGTATGCAAGAACTGCTAACTCATGCTACCAGGCCTAACAACTTGGCTTCCTCAACTTTTAAAGGATGGTAGTTATCCATTGGTCTTAGGAACCAAAAATATTGGTGCAACTCCAAATAAAAGTAAAAATATACTCCTCAATAATTATACTCACTGTTATTCCATTACTAGTACCAATCTTAATAACCATAATTAATTTACATAAAAGCCTCCTATATCCTTACTACGTAAAACTAGCTATTATTTATGCCCTCATTGCCAGCATCCTATGTATGGCAATATATATCTTTACAGGCCAGGAATTGATAATTTCAAACTGACACTGAACGACAATTCAAACTATCAAATTATCACTCAGCTTTAAAATAGATTTTTTCTCCACAATATTTACCCCCGTAGCACTCTTTGTCACCTGATCAATTGTAGAATTCTCAACATGGTATATAAGCTCAGACCCAAACATTAACCAATTCCTTAAGTATCTTCTCATTTTCTTAATTACAATATTAATTCTAATTACTGCAAACAATCTATTTCAACTTTTTATCGGATGGGAGGGAATAGGTATTATATCATTTCTATTAATTAGCTGATGATACGGACGAACAGATGCCAACACAGCGGCCCTGCAGGCAATCTTATATAACCGAATCGGAGATATCGGTTTTATTTTAGCAATAACGTGGTTCTTTTTATATCATAACTCATGAGACTTTCAACAAATATTTATACTAGACTATACTCCTAACTCTTTTCCCCTAACAAGTTTACTTTTAGCAGCAACAGGAAAATCTGCTCAATTTGGCCTACATCCATGACTACCCTCCGCTATAGAAGGACCCACCCCAGTATCAGCACTACTGCACTCTAGCACAATAGTTGTTGCAGGAATCTTTTTAATTATCCGTTTCTATCCCTTAATAGAAAATAATCAATTTATCCAAACAATAGCGCTATCACTTGGCGCAATCACCACCCTATTTACAGCAATTTGTGCCCTAACACAAAATGACTTAAAAAAGATTGTAGCCTTTTCTACCTCAAGCCAACTAGGTCTTATAATAGTGACAATTGGTATTAACCAACCACACCTAGCCTTCCTCCATATCTGCACTCACGCCTTCTTCAAAGCCATGCTATTTCTATCCGCAGGATCCATTATTCATAGCCTAAACAACGAACAGGACATCCGCAAAATAGGTGGACTATTTAAAATACTCCCATTCACATCCTCCTCACTTGTCATTGGCAGTTTCGCACTTATAGGCATACCCTTCCTCACAGGCTTTTACTCAAAAGACCTAATCATCGAAACCGCCAACACGTCGTATACCAACGCCTGAGCACTCACAACCACCCTAGTAGCTACCTCTATTACAGCTATATATAGTATTCGTATTATTTATTTTACCATAACAGGGCACCCACGTTTCATAACTCTAACACCAATCAACGAAAATAACCCTATACTAATTAATCCCATTAATCGCCTAGCAATTGGTAGCATTTTCGCCGGGTTTCTTATTTCTAATTGTGTTGCTATTACCTCACACCCCCAAGTCACCATGCCTTACTACCTCAAACTAACAGCTTTGAGCGTAACCGTCCTAGGACTTATAACAGCAACAGAACTTAGTCTAATAACTAACAATATAAAATTAAGCACCCCATTAAAAACTTTCTACTTTTCTAATATACTAGGTTTTTACACTATTACTACACACCGACTCAACCCCCACTCAAGCCTAAACATAAGCCAAAACATTACTTCAACTCTACTAGATCTATTCTGACTAGAAAAATCCATACCAAAAATAACAATACAAACTCAAATCTCAATATCTACAACTTCCACAACCCAAAAAGGACTGATTAAATTGTATTTCTTATCCTTCTTCATTCCACCAACTCTAGCCCTACTTTTAACTATTTAACCACCACCTCGAGTGAGCTCAATAGCAATATGCATACCCATAAACAGAGCCCAGCAAGTAACTACAACAACTCAAACACCATAATTATATAAAGCCGCAGCACCTGTGGGATCCTCACGAATCAATCCAGGTCCTTCACCCTCATAAATCATTCAACTTGCCACAGTCTTATAATTGACTGTAATTTCCACCGTTTTAACAGGATCCCCACCCAATAATAATACTATCATTATTTCTATTATTAAACCCAATACAAAAATCCCTAAAATATCAACACTTGAAATTCAAGTTTCAGGATGTTCATCAATTGCTATAGCCGCAGTATAACCAAATACAACCATTATACCTCCTAGATAAATTAAAAAAACCATAAGCCCCATATAAGACCCACCAAAGTATAACGTAATCGCACAACCCACAGCACCACTAAAAATTAACACCAACCCGCCGTAAATAGGAGAAGGTTTAGAAGAAAACCCCACAAAACCTATTACCAAAATAATACTTAATGAAAATAAAGCATATGTCATTATTCCTACATGGACTATAACCATGACTAATGATATGAAAAACCATTGTTGTATTTCAACTATAAGAATAATAATGACCTCCCCTCGCAAAACCCACCCACTAGCAAAAATCATCAACGAATCATTTATTGACCTACCCACACCATCCAATATCTCATCCTGATGAAATTTCGGTTCACTTTTAGGCACCTGCCTAATTATTCAAATCACCACAGGCCTATTTCTAGCAATACACTACACACCAGATACTTCCACCGCTTTCTCCTCAGTAGCCCACATTGCCCGAGATGTTAATTATGGATGAATAATTCGTTATTTACACGCCAACGGTGCATCCATATTCTTCATCTGCCTTTTCCTCCACATCGGACGAGGCCTATATTACGGATCTTTTCTTTCTCTGAAGACTTGAAATGTGGGTACAATCCTACTATTAGCAACTATGGCCACGGCATTTATAGGTTATGTACTTCCATGGGGCCAAATATCATTCTGAGGGGCTACAGTAATTACAAACCTCTTATCAGCCATCCCCTACATCGGCTCCGACTTAGTGCAATGAATCTGAGGTGGATTCTCAGTAGATAAAGCCACCCTAACACGATTTTTTACCTTTCACTTTATCTTACCTTTCATTATCGCAGCCTTAGCAACAATTCACCTTCTCTTTCTGCATGAGACAGGTTCAAGTAACCCATCAGGAATAGCCTCAGAACCCGACAAAATCACATTTCACCCATATTATACAACCAAAGACATTCTTGGACTAATTTTTCTTCTCCTATTTCTAATAAGCCTAACACTATTTTTACCTGACCTCTTAACAGACCCAGATAACTACACACTAGCCAACCCCCTAAACACCCCTCCCCATATTAAACCAGAATGATATTTCCTATTTGCATATGCCATCCTACGATCTATCCCTAATAAATTAGGGGGAGTTCTAGCACTTGTACTTTCTATCCTAATTCTAATAATTATTCCCATAACGCACTTATCCAAACAACAAAGCATAAAATTCCGACCTATTTCTCAAATCCTGTTCTGAACCCTAGTAGCCGATGTACTCAAACTTACATGAACTGGAGGCCAGCCAGTCGAATACCCTTTTATTACTATTGGCCAAACTGCATCCATTATATATTTCCTGATTATTCTCACCCTCATTCCCCTCTCTGCCCTAGTCGAAAACAAACTACTTAAGTGATAAGCGTCCTTGTAGTATAACTGAATGCCCTGGTCTTGTAAACCAGAAATGGAGAACGTTTACTCCCCAGGACAATCTCAGGGAAAGAATGCCTCATTCTACCATCAACACCCAAAGCTGAAATTCTAATTTTAAACCATTCCCTGTATTAGATGATGCTCTCTCTATAAGTAATATGCAAGTACATATATTATTCTTTTTCCCTGCTATGTACTTAGTGCATTATTGTTTATCCCCATGAATAACACATAGTACTATAAATGCTTAATCATACATGGTATATCCAATTAAAATGTACATTAACATATCATAAAACATGCTTACAAGCAAGAACTATAATTGCACATCGAACTATAATACATTTAGAACCACACAGTACATACAAGACATTATAATCCACAGATATCATTCAGTACATAGAATCATTAATAATACATTTATACATCATGTGATTAATCGCACACAGCACATTATACGTCGATAGTCCTCCCCAACATGGATATCGTCTACCATATTTTGGTCTCTTAATCTACCATCCTCCCTGAAACCAGCAACCTGCCCACATCTGCTGCTCTTCTCGCTCTGGGCCCATATAGATAGGGCTTGGTTATACTGGAACTATATCTGGCATTTGATTCCCACCTCAGGGCCATATCATTAACACTGAGCATACGTTCTTCTTAAATAAGACATCATGATGGTGGTGCTGTCACCCTCTTAACTCAATCAATCATGGGAGCATGACAGGCCTTTAGTTATTTTTTTTTTGAGACGGAGTCTTGCTCTATGGCTAGGCTGGAGTGCAGTGGTGCAATCTCGGCTCACTGCAACCTCCACCTCCTGGATTCAAGCAATTCTTTCGCTTCAGCCTCCCAAGTAGCTGGGACCACAGGCACATGCCACCATGCCCGGCTATTTTTTGTATTTTTAGTAGAGATGGGATTTCACCATGTTGGCCAGGATGGTCTTGATCTCTTGACCTTGTCATCTGCCCGCCTCAGCCTCCCAAAGTGCTGGGATTACAGGGGTGAGCCACTGCGCCCGGCTGGGCCTTTAGTATTTTAACTTTTGGGGGTGTAATCAGTCAGCATCGCTGGGAGGCTTAAGTCTTCCAACCATTTTGCTGTGGTAGCTCAATGTGATTTGCCAGGCTCTATGCTATCTTCGCTCCTATATTGAATGTCTTGGTCCTCATCCCAACCATAAGGTGTTACTTGGTCAATGCTTGCAGGACTTAATAAACAATTAACTAGTATTTACACTTAATTATACTCAACAAACCCAAAACCACAACCTAATAACCAAAAGCAACATCCTAATCCAATCTGTATTTTCTGGGTCAGCCATCATAAAGAGACCCCCCTACTATTATAATCCATTAAATATAGGTCCCACTAACTAGCAAACAAGCCCACCCCTGCAATTACTCTACATTCTAATAAATACTATTAGTCATAGTTACTCTTCACATACCTTGAATTAAACCCTTCAGAAAACATACCTTTACTAATATTTTAGTAAATTAAATTTAAAGCCACCAACAATTTGAGCCCATTGCTCACATATATAAGTGTGTATCAAGTTAATGTTGCTTAA